CAACCTCAAGTATAACAGAAACTTCCATAAACAATTACATAGATATAATTTGGATAAATAAAATTCATCTTTTCCTTCTTATTCCTAGTTATCGAAATTTTGAACCCCAAACAATAGATTTAAAAGATCAAATAAAATTTTTTAAAATTTTATTCGATGCAATTCTAGCGGATCCCAACAATAAAACAATTAGAAAAAGAATTACGGGACTAAAAGAAATAAGTAAACAGGTTCCTCAATGGTCATACAAATTAATCGACGATTTGGAACAACAAGAAGGAGAAAATGAAGAAAGCGTGACAGAGGATCATGAAATCCGTTCACGAAAAGCCAAACGTGTAGTGATTTTTACTGATAATCAACAAAATATTGAAACTTATAATAATACCAAAGATACAGCTAATTCTGATCAAATAGACGAAGTGGCTTTGATACGTTATTCACAACAATCGGACTTTCGTCGAGACATAATAAAAGGCTCCGTACGAGCACAAAGGCGCAAAACTGTTATTTGGGAATTTTTTCAAGCAAACGCGCATTCGCTCCTTTTTTTAGACAGAATAGCGAAATCCCCCCTTTTTTCTTTTGATATTTCCGAACCGATGAAAAATTTTTTTATAAATTGGGTGTATAAAAACACGGAATTCGCGATTTCGGATTATACTTATCCAGAGAAAAAGACAAAAGAAAGTGAGAAAAAAGAAAAAGACAAAAGAGAAAAAGACAAAAGAGAAAAAGACAAAAGGGAGGAAAAAGTCCGGATAGAAATAGCCGAAGCCTGGGATAGCATTCTTTTTGCTCAAGTAATAAGAAGTTGTGTTTTAGTAACTCAATCAAATATTAGAAAATATATTCTATTACCTTTATTAATAATAGCTAAAAATATCATTCGTATGCTATTATTTCAATTTCCCGAGTGGTCCGAGGATTTTAAGGATTGGAACAGAGAAATGCATGTTAAATGCACCTATAATGGAGTTCAACTATCAGAAACGGAATTTCCAAAAAACTGGTTAACAGACGGTATTCAAATAAAGATTCTATTTCCTTTTCGTTTAAAACCTTGGCATAGATCTAAACAAAAATTCTCTCATAAAAATCCAATAAAAAAGAAAGAGCAAAAAAATGATTTTTGTTTTTTAACTGTTTGGGGAATGGAAGCGGAACTGCCTTTTGGTTCTCCCCGAAAACGACTTTCACTTTTTGAACCCGTTTTTAAAAAACTTGAGAAAAAATTTAGAAAATTAAAAAAAAAGAGTTTTCTAGTTATAACAATTTTAAAAGAAAGAACAAATTTAGAAATAAATTTATCAAAAAAAAGAAACAACTGGGTTATCAAAAACATTCTATTTCTAAAAGAAATTACAAATAAACTTTGTAAATCCAAAAAAAAAGCAAGTCTATTATTTGGATTTAAAGAAGTATATGAATTGAATGAAACTAAAAAAGAAAAAGATTTGATAAGGAATAATGTGACAATTCAAACAATATCCACCCCAATTCGATCTATGAATTGGACAAATTATTCACTGACAGAAAAAAAAATGAAAGATCTGATGATTCGAAGAAACACAATCATAAATCAAATCGAAAAAATTACAAAAGAAAGGCAAAAAAGATTTATAACCTCCGAGATAAATATTAGTTCTAACAAAATAACTTATAATGCTACAAAATTTAAATCATCAAAAACGATTTCTCAAATATTAAAAAGGAGAAATGTTCGATTAATTCGTAAATCACATTTTTTTATCAAAATTTGGATTGAAAAAATATACATAAATTTTTTGTTAGGTATCATTAATATTCCGAGGATCAATGCACAGGTTTTTCTTGAATCAAAAAGAAAAATTTGTAACAAATACATTTGCAATAATGAAGAAAGTAACAAAAGAATTGGTAAAACAAATCCAAATCAAATTCACTTTATTTCAATTATAAAAAAGTCACTTAATAATAGTAATCTATTTAATAAAAATTCACAGATTTTTTGTGACGTATCTTCCTTATCACAAGCATATGTATTTTACAAATTATCACAAATTCGCGTTATTAACTTATATAAGTTAAGATCTGTACTTCAATATCACGGAGCATCCCTTTTTCTTAAAAATGAAATAAAAGATTATTTTGGAGACCAAGGGTTATTTCATTACGAATTAAAAGATAAAAAAGTTCGAAATTCTGGAACGAATCAATGGAAAAACTGGTTAAAGGGTCATTATCAATATAAATACGATTTATCTCAGATTCGTTGGTCTATATTAATGCCACAAAAATGGCAAAATAGAATTAATCAACACCGCACGATTCAAAAGCAAGATTTAAACAAATTGAATTTATATAAAAAAGACCTATTAATTCATTACGAAAAAACCAATTTTTTAAAAGCGGATCCATTAACACGACAAAAAAAGAATTTAAAAAAAAATTATAGATATAATCTTTTGTCATCTAAATATATTTTTTGTGAAGGTAAGAAAGAGTCGTATATTTATGAAGAAGAAGCGCTATTAAAAAAAAAAAAAAAGCACGCGGTTTCTTATAATTACAACACGGCCAAAAACCCATTTTTTGATATTGATATGTTGGAAGGTCTCTCTATCAATAATTATCTAACAGAAGATGATATTATTGATATGGAGAAAAACTTAGACTAATAAAAATAAATATCAAATAATTGATAAAATGGATAAGAAAGGTCTTTTTTTTCTTACACTTCAACAAGACCAAGAAATCAACTCATCCAATTCAAAAAAAAAACTTTTTGATTGGATGGGAATGAATGAAGAAATACTCAATCGTCCTATATCTAATTTTGAACTTTGGTTTTTTCCAAAATTTGTGATACTTTACAATGTATATAAGATAAAACCGTGGGTGATACCAACCCAATTACTTCTTTTAAATTTGAATAGAAACGAAAATGTTAGTGAAAATAAAAAAGTCAATGGAAAGAAAAATAGTGATCTTTTTTTATCTAATGAAAAAAAACCTATTGAATTAGAGAATCAAAACTACGAAGAAAAAGAATTCGAGGATCAAGTGGATCTTGGATCAGTTCTTGCAAATCAAGAAAGGGGGGTTGAAGAAGATTATGCGAAATTAGGATTAGGCATGAAAAAACGTAGAAAGAAAAAGAAATACAAAAGTAATACAGAAGCAGAACTCGATTTCTTCCTAAAAAGGTATTTACGTTTCCAATTAAGATGGGATGATTCTTTAAATCAAAAAATAATCAATAATATCAAAGTATATTGTCTCCTGCTTAGACTGACAAATTCACGAGAAATTATTATATCTTCTATTCAAAGGGGCGAAATGAGTCTGGATATTCTAATGATTCAGAAGGGTTTCACTCTTATAGAATTAATGAAAAGGGGAATATTGATTATCGAACCTGTTCGTCTATCGGTAAAAAATGATGGCCAGTTTATTATGTATCAAAGCATAGGTATTTTTTTGGTTCATAAAAGCAAACAACAAATTAATCAAAGATACAGAGAAAACGGCTATTTTGATAAAACAAAATTTAGTGAATCTATTGAAAGCCATCAACGTATAATTGGACATAGAAACAAAAATGATTATGATTTACTTGTTCCTGAAAACATTTTATCCCCTAAACGTCGTAAAGAATTAAGAATTCTAATTTCTTTCAATTCAAAAAATAGAAATGATAGTCATATAAATACAGAAATTTCAATTGGTAATAATATAAAAAATTGTGATCATTTTTTGAATAAAAACAAAAAAGATTTTAATATAAAAAAACTAATTAAATTAAAGTTTTTTCTTTGGCCTAATTATCGATTAGAAGATTTAGCTTGTATGAATCGCTATTGGTTTGATACCAATAATGCTAGTCGATTCAGTATGGTAAGGATACATATATATCCACGATTGAAAATTTGGTAAGGATATTATATATATATTCTATTTATTTTATATTTATTCCATAGCATGGATAATTTAGTATATGAAAACAAGGATACCTGTCTTGTTTTACTTTCCATATTACATTCCGATACATGAAATTCAATCACGTATCAATTAGATCTAGAAAAAAATTGAATTGATTAATGATAAATTCGATTTGACAAAAGACAAAAATCGAAATTCTTAAAGAAGTCAGTGAACAAGTAAAGATTTTTTTGTATACAAAATACAAAAAACCTGTAATTTATATTGCATTATTTATTATTATTGATCAAAAAAAATAGCTTAAAATAAGAAAGGAGAAGGTTTTCGTTTTATGGCAAAAAATTCATTCATCTCAGTTATTTCTCAAGAAGAAAAAAAAGAAAACACGGGATCGGTTGAATTTCAAATAGTAAGTTTCACTAATAAAATACGAAGACTTACTTTACATTTGGAATTACATAGAAAAGACTATTTATCTCAGAGAGGTTTACGAAAAATTCTAGGCAAACGCCAACGACTGTTGTCTTATTTGGCAAAGAAAAATAGAATACGTTATAAAGAATTAATTAGACAGTTGGATATTCGGGAGTAAAAAACTCGTTAATTTGAAGAGTCTTTGAATTATTTGATTTATTAGATCTTGAATTTTGATGAGCTTCTTTTCGTTTTCAGTAATTCCTGGAAGAATGAATTGAGGAAACCCCTATGAATGTACGAGCTACAAGAAAAGACTTTATGATAGTCAATATGGGTCCCCACCACCCATCAATGCATGGTGTTCTTCGACTCATCCTTACTCTCGACGGTGAAGATGTTATTGACTGTGAACCTATATTGGGTTATTTACACCGAGGAATGGAAAAAATTGCGGAAAACCGAACAATTATACAATATTTGCCTTATGTAACCCGTTGGGATTATTTAGCTACTATGTTCACAGAAGCAATAACAGTAAATGGGCCAGAACAGTTAGGAAATATTCAAGTACCGAAAAGAGCCAGCTATATCAGAGTCATTATGTTAGAGTTAAGTCGTATAGCTTCTCATCTGTTATGGCTTGGCCCTTTTATGGCGGATATTGGTGCACAGACCCCTTTCTTCTATATTTTTAGAGAAAGAGAGTTAGTATATGATTTATTCGAAGCTGCGACTGGTATGAGAATGATGCATAATTTTTTTCGTATCGGAGGAGTAGCCGCTGATCTACCTCATGGTTGGATAGATAAATGTTTGGATTTCTGTGATTATTTTTTAACAGGAGTTGCTGAATATCAAAAACTTATTTTTCGAAATCCTATTTTTTTAGAACGAGTTGAGGGAATAGGTATTGTTGGTGTAGAGGAAGCGATAAATTGGGGTTTATCGGGACCGATGCTACGAGCTTCCGGAGTACAATGGGATCTTCGTAAAGTCGATCATTATGAGTGTTACGACGAATTTGATTGGGACGTCCAGTGGCAAAAAGAAGGGGATTCATTAGCTCGTTATTTAGTCCGAATTGGTGAAATGACAGAATCCATAAAAATTATTCAACAGGCTTTGGAAGGAATTCCGGGGGGGCCTTATGAGAATTTAGAAACCCGCTGCTTTGATAGAGAAAAGGATCCAGAATGGAACGATTTTGAATATCGATTTATTAGTAAAAAAACTTCTCCTACTTTTGAATTGCCAAAACAAGAACTTTATGCAAGAGTTGAAGCACCAAAGGGAGAATTGGGAATTTTTCTGATAGGAGATCAAAGCGGTTTTCCTTGGAGATGGAAAATTCGTCCACCAGGTTTTATCAATTCGCAAATTCTTCCTCAATTAGTTAAAAGAATGAAATTGGCCGATATTATGACAATACTAGGTAGCATAGATATCATTATGGGAGAGGTTGATCGTTGAAATGATAATTTATACAACAAAAGTACAAGTTATCAATTCTTTTTTCAGATTGGAATCCTTAAACGCGGTCTATGGAATTCTATGGATACTTGTTCCCATTTTGACTCTTGTATTGGGAATCACGATAGGCATACTAGTAATTGTATGGTTAGAAAGAAAGATATCCGCTGGGATACAACAACGTATTGGACCTGAACATGCTGGACCGTTGGGAGTTCTTCAAGCTCTAGCAGATGGGACAAAACTACTTTTCAAAGAGAATCTTTTTCCATCTAGGGGGGATACTCGTTTATTCAGTATCGGACCATCTATAGCAGTGATATCAACCCTATTAAGCTATTCCGTTATTCCTTTTGGCTATCGCCTTGTTTTGGCTGATCTAAATATCGGTGTTTTTTTATGGATTGCTATTTCAAGTATTGCTCCGATTGGGCTTCTTATGTCAGGATATGGATCAAATAATAAATATTCCTTTTTAGGTGGTCTACGAGCCGCTGCTCAATCAATTAGTTATGAAATACCATTAACTCTCTGTGTATTATCCATATGTCTACGTGCGATTCGGCGAAACAAAAATTTTTCCCTATTTCTTTATTTCCTTTTTTTTTAAGAGGAAGGTGAAATGTATTGAATAGGTATCTTCATTTTTCGATTCATCATTTGGGTTGATGAACTAAATTGGATAGTTATATGAGTGAAAGAAAACTGCTTCTAAATCTGCAGTAAAAAAAAAAATAGAGACTCATTTCCTATGTACAAGAGTAAAGCAGAAAAAAAATATACGAAGACGAAAAAGATTTGCCCCAAGATTGGGTGATTTGTCATCCTGACTTGAAGCGGGCTCAAAAGAAAAATCTTTGTATGTATTACTATAATGGTAACAGGCGATTGCCCATTGCGCAAAAATGGGTGGATGGTTAGGAACACCAAGATTATTTAAATTATTTAAAAGAGTATTTCTGTATAATATAATAAAGAATAAAAAAGAATATTAATTGGGGCTTTAAGTTAGTAGAAATGACCTGGCAGTACTCCCCATGATTCCGATCCAGAGTAGGGTCCTCCCACCCATTAAAGAAATAACTATCAAAAACGAAATAATCCTTTATTATTTTTTTTTTTTTCAGAAAGAAGAATAGGAATAAAAAAAGAATCTAATTACAATAAAGAAAAAAGAGATCCCTTTTTTTTTCTTTCTTTCCTATATCCATATTAATAGAGATATAATTTATGGCATAATTAATGAACTAATGGAATATCTAATTCTTTTTGGTAATCGAAAAACGATAGATTGAAATCTCTTTTTATAATTATAAGGAGTATTTTATTGAAGGATTTAAGTTATTCCTCAAGAAAAAGATCCGAAATTCTTAAAATTCTTAAAGGATAAGATTAATTCAGAAGTACTTTTTTTTAGCATTATAACAGACAGAATTTCATTGGTCGAATTTGGGAACGTCTAATAGATTTGTATCCTATATATCCTACAAATATATTAGGATAAAAAATATGACCCAGTCCTTAGATTTATTTAAGGCCTTCGAGGAGCCGTATGAGGTGAAAATCTCATGTACGGTTCTGGAATAGCGATGGGAACAGTGATGTTATCACCGACTATAATTATCTAACAGTTTAAGTACAGTTGATATAGTTGAGACACAATCAAAATATGGTTTTTGGGGCTGGAATTTGTGGCGTCAACCTATAGGGTTTATAATTTTTTTAATTTCTTCTCTAGCAGAATGTGAGAGATTACCCTTTGATTTACCAGAAGCAGAAGAAGAATTAGTAGCAGGTTATCAAACCGAATATTCGGGTATCAAATTTGGTTTATTTTATGTTGCTTCCTATCTAAACTTATTAGTTTCTTCATTATTTGTAACAGTTCTTTACTTAGGCGGTTGGAATATATCTATTCCGTACCTATTTATTCCTGACCTTTTTGAAATAAATAAAGTAGGTGGAGTCTTTGGAACAACAATTGGTATCTTTATTACATTGATTAAAACTTATTTGTTCTTGTTCATTTCTATCGCAACAAGATGGACTTTACCTAGACTAAGAATGGACCAACTATTAAATCTTGGATGGAAATTTCTTTTACCTATTTCTCTTGGTAATCTATTATTAACAACCTCTTCCCAACTCCTTTCACTATAAAGAAATAAATCCTTTTTGATATTCACGACTTGTATCAAACAAGAGAAAAAAAACAAACATCAAGTTTTTTATAGATATTTCGATATGTTTCCTATGGTAACCGGATTCATGAATTATGGTCAACAAACGATACGAGCTGCAAGATACATTGGGCAAAGTTTTATGATTACCTTATCCCACGCAAATCGTTTACCCGTAACTATTCAATATCCCTATGAGAAATTAATCACATCGGAGCGTTTCCGCGGTCGAATCCATTTTGAATTTGATAAATGCATTGCTTGTGAAGTATGTGTTCGTGTATGTCCTATAGATCTACCTGTTGTTGATTGGAAATTGGAAACTGACATTCGAAAGAAACGCTTGCTTAATTACAGTATTGATTTCGGAATCTGTATATTTTGTGGCAACTGTGTTGAGTATTGTCCAACAAATTGTTTATCAATGACTGAAGAATATGAGCTTTCCACTTATGATCGTCACGAATTGAATTATAATCAAATTGCTTTAGGTCGTTTACCATTGTCAGTAATTGATGATTATACAATTCGAACAATTTTGAACTCACCTCAAAAAAAATGGTAAAATGCCCTTTGATTCAACATTGATTAAATAGGAACAATTAGGAGCCCATTATAAAGAAAATATTCCTGGTCGGATCAAGAAGTTCATGAAAAAAAAAAGTAGATTTTTGAATTATAATCAAATTGCTTTAGGTCGTTTACCATTGTCAGTAATTGATGATTATACAATTCGAACAATTTTGAACTCACCTCAAAAAAAATGGTAAAATGCCCTTTGATTCAACATTGATTAAATAGGAACAATTAGGAGCCCATTATAAAGAAAATATTCCTGGTCGGATCAAGAAGTTCATGAAAAAAAAAAGTAGATTTTTTATCTTTTATTTTACCTACAATGGATTTGCCTGGACCAATACATGATTTTCTTTTAGTTTTTCTGGGATTCGGTCTTATATTAGGGGGTTTAGGAGTGATATTATTTATCAACCCAATTTTTTCTGCCTTTTCATTGGGATTTGTTCTTGTTTGTATATCTTTATTTTATATTTTATCAAACTCGCATTTTGTAGCTGCTGCACAACTCCTTATTTATGTGGGAGCTATAAATGTTTTAATTCTATTTGCTGTGATGTTCATGAATGGTTCAGAATATTACAAAGATTTTAATCTTTGGACTATTGGCGACAGGGTTACTTCCTTAGTTTGTACAAGTATTTTTGTTTTACTAATTACTATTATTTCAGATACATCATGGTACGGGATTATTTGGACTACAAGAGGAAATCAGATTATAGAGCAAGATTTGATAAGTAATGGTCAACAAATTGGAATTCATTTATCAACAGATTTTTTCCTTCCATTTGAATTCATTTCAATAATTCTTTTAGTTGCTTTGATAGGTGCGATTGCTGTGGCTCGTCAGTAAGAAATCTTTAGAATTGGCAAAAACAAAAAAGAAACTCTGTTCTATGTTATTACATCCATTTCTTTCTATTCTATTTGAATATTATTCATGTATAAATTCGTTATTACCAATATTTTTTGTTCTGTACTTGTGATATTCTTATTCTAGTTAATCCAATTGGTTGATGTTGAATTGTTGTTCATATTGAAATAAATCAAAATTCATAAGGAGTTGGTCGATGATGCTCGAACTTGTACTTGTTTTGAGTGCTTATTTATTTTCTATCGGTATCTATGGTTTAATTACGAGTCGAAATATGGTTAGAGCCCTTATGTGTCTTGAACTTATACTGAATGCGGTTAATATCAATTTCGTAACATTTTCCGATTTTTTTGATAGTCGTCAATTAAAAGGAAATATTTTCTCAATTTTTGTTATAGCTATCGCAGCCGCTGAAGCAGCTATTGGACCAGCTATTGTTTCATCAATTTATCGTAATAGAAAATCCACCCGTATAAATCAATCGAATTTGTTAAATAAATAGTATTAATCATATAAAATAGATTATTTATCAATTCGAAATTGGCATGTATCAGTATCATACATAACGTATCTATCATGTTTTCGAAAACGTAAGAAATTAAAGTATTTTGGCTTTATCTCATGAAGCAATCCAGAAATTTTCTATTGAATTCTGGCAAATCATTGATTCGTCTGGTGTTTAAATTGAAATATATGATTCATTTAGAAATATACTAGATCGAAATTTTATGACGTTCAAAAAAATTAGAATCCAATGTCACATTCAGTAAAGATTTATGATACATGTATAGGGTGTACTCAATGTGTCCGAGCCTGCCCAACAGATGTATTAGAAATGATACCCTGGGACGGATGTAAAGCTAAGCAAATTGCTTCTGCTCCAAGAACAGAGGATTGTGTCGGTTGTAAGAGATGTGAATCCGCCTGTCCAACGGATTTTTTGAGCGTTCGAGTTTATTTATGGCATGAAACAACTCGAAGCATGGGTCTAGGTTATTGATACTTTCTAGAGAAACTCACTTGAATACATTTGATTTTTTGTTTACCGACAAAACCCGTGCTCGAAAAGATATTATCTTTTCCGTGCTCGAAAAGATATTATCTTTTCGAGCACGGGTTTTTCTGGTCCAAGTGTATCTTGTCTTTACCACGAATTCTTTTCCTTGGTTAACACTATTTGTAGTTTTACCGATATTTGCGGGTTCTTTCATTTTCTTTTTTCCTCATAGAGGAAATAAAGTCATTAGATGGTATACCTTGTGTATATGTATCTTAGAACTCCTTTTAATGACTTACGCATTTTCTTATTATTTCCAATTGGACGATCCATTAATCCAATTAAGAGAAGATTATAAATGGATCCATTTTTTTTATTTTTACTGGAGATTGGGAATAGATGGGCTTTCTATAGGACCCATTTTACTAACAGGATTTATCACCACTTTAGCTACTTTAGCGGCTCGGCCAGTCACTCGGGATTCCCGATTATTCTATTTTCTGATGTTAGCAATGTATAGTGGTCAAATAGGATTATTTTCTTCTCAAGATCTTTTACTTTTTTTCATCATGTGGGAGTTAGAATTAATTCCTGTTTATCTACTTCTATCCATGTGGGGGGGCAAGAAACGTCTGTATTCAGCTACAAAATTTATTTTGTATACTGCAGGAAGTTCCGTTTTTTTATTAATGGGAGCTTTAGGTATCGCTTTATATGGTGCTAATGAACCCACATTCAATTTTGAAACATTGGTTAATCAATCATACCCTTTGGCCTTGGAGATACTTTTCTATATTGGATTTTTTATTGCTTTTGCTGTCAAATTACCGATTATACCTTTACATACATGGTTACCAGACACCCACGGAGAAGCGCATTACAGTACTTGTATGCTTCTAGCTGGAATCCTATTAAAAATGGGAGCCTATGGATTGATTCGAATCAACATGGAATTATTACCCCACGCTCATTCTATATTTTCTTCCTGGTTGATAATAGTAGGTGCAATCCAAATAATCTACGCAGCTTCAACATCTTTTGGTCAACAAAATTTAAAAAAAAGAATAGCGTATTCTTCTGTATCTCATATGGGTTTCATACTTATAGGAGTTTGTTCTATAAGTGATCTGGGACTCAATGGGGCCATTGTACAAATAATATCCCATGGATTTATTGGCGCTGCACTTTTTTTCTTGGCAGGAACGAGTTATGATAGAATACGTCTTGTTTATCTTGACGAAATGGGTGGAATGGCTACCCCGCTGCCAAAAATTTTTACAATGTTCAGTATCTTATCACTAGCATCTCTTGCATTACCGGGTATGAGTGGTTTTTTTGCGGAACTGGTAGTATTTTTTGGAATAATTACCGGACAAAAATTTCTTTTAATACCAAAAATACTAGTTACTTTTATAATGGCCGTTGGAATGATATTAACCCCTATTTATTTATTATCTATGTTACGGCAGATGTTCTATGGATACAAGCTATTTAATGTCCCAAACTTTTCTTTTTTTGATTCTGGACCGCGGGAGTTTTTTGTTTCGATCTCTATGCTTTTGCCTGTAATAGCTATTGGCATTTATCCGGATTTCGTTTTCTCATTATCAGTTGACAAGGTCGAAGCGATTCTATCTAATTATTTTTATAGGTAGTTTAAAAAAAATGAAAAGGCAATTCTATTATTTTTAATGCAATTCTATTATTTTTAATTTTTCAAAATCGCCCTACACTCAAAAAAAGAATTGTAAGCGGATATGTTTGGCTTTTATGAGAACTTTTTGAATCAAATAATGGAGTGATTCAAAAGGTTCTCAATGGTTTACCTAAAGTTTCTTATATATGTATATGCTATCCTATCGTTATGTTTGGCAAACCTCTTATTTTCAATTCAATTAGATGTTAATGTAAATGAACCATAACTATGGAGTCCTATTCCTAATAAATTAACCCCAAAATAGCATATCCAAATTATAAGAAAGCCGATAGAGGCAACAATTGCGGAATTTAAACCTTCCACAATTTTATTTGTTCGAATATGAAAATAAATCGCGAATATGGTCCACGTAATAAATGCCCAAGTTTCCTTTGGGTCCCAATTCCAATATGATCCCCATGCTTCATTAGCCCAGACGGCTCCCGAAAGAATACCTATTGTTAAAAAGATAAAACCTATACTAATAATACGATAACCCCAATGATCTAATTGTTCAATCAATTGAAACCTGTAATAGTTTCTAGAAGAAATAAAATAAGTCTTTCTTAAAATATTGCTTTTTTCCGTCATGTCTTGGATCTCACCAAAGGAAAAGGAATCAGTTAATAAATTATTGCTTTTATCAACAATTCTTATGACCCTTCGAAATGTAATTACTAGAAGTGCTACTGATAGTAATGATCCACATAAAAGAGTTGCATAGCCCAATAGCATCATACTTACGTGCATCATTAACCACTGAGATTGGAGGGCAGGTACTAATATTTCAGATTGATGAATATCAGTTAAAAGACCTGAAGTAGCAAAACCTTGGGTAAAAAAAGCACTTGGTGCGGTTATTGCGTTTAAATAATTTTTATGCTTTTTAAAATACGGAATCATATGAATAATGGAGAACCCCCATGAAAGAAAAATTAATGATTCATATAAATCACTTAACGGTAAATGTCCCGAATAAGCCCAACGAGTAACCAATAACCCTGTTATACAGAAAAAGGTAGTTAACATGCCTTTTTCTGACGAATCATATGACCCTAAGAATTCGTTAACTAATAAAGTTATCAAATGAATTAGAATTACAACAGAAACGACTGAAAAAGATATATGAGTTAATATATGTTCTAAAGTCAAAAATATCATAAAAATTTGTAAAAATGGAGAAAGGTTCTTCGATTATACAGAATTAAAATCAGAAATTCAAATTAAAATCAGAAATTCAATTTATTATAAGACTTTTTGTATGCTTTTGAAAATGAAAAGAAGTTATGCCGCTACTCGGACTCGAACCGAGATGCTCTAGCACTGCTTCCTAAGAGCAGCGTGTCTACCGATTTCACCATAGCGGCTTGCTCAAAATCATAATAACCCGTTTTTATTCTTTATTCAATCGTCGAGAAATATAATTTAATCCATAGAGAGACCCTTCCAAAAAAATAGAAAAAAAAATAGAATTTTTTATGGGTTACAATTTGAACATTCCATTCAAGGGATTTATGGAAATGCTTTATTGTATTAATTGTTAGTATTTTCTTCATTGTATAGCGAATTTGTGTTAAGATTTAACAACTCAATTAGGCGTTGATTTGGACATATCATCTAACAAAAATGTTTCGAGTTTTGCCTTGTACTTTAAAAAATCTTGTCTAATTTTTTAATTTAATATATACTTTGATTTCTCTTCCAGCCATGGCATAGCAATAGGATATAAAAAAATCATTCAGAATTAACACATTTTTATCTATCTAAACTTAAAAATTTCTTTTAAGAAACGATTAAGATTAAGAAAGAAAAATTCTATTTGGCTTTTCTTTGTATATCTTTATTCTTTATTATTTTTTTGACTGATCCTTTAAAATTAAAAAGAGATAAGAGCCGATGAATCAGAAACAAGAAACAATTAATTCAAAATAACAAGAATTTCATTTTTTTTATGGAACATACATATCAATATTCATGGATTATACCTTTAATTACGCTTCCCGTCCCCCTGTTAATAGGAATGGGACTCTTACTTTTTCCGGCGGCAACAAAAAAACTTCGCCGTATATGGGCTTTTCCGAGTATTTACTTGTTAAGTATAGTTATGCTTTTTTCGACCCATCTGTCTATTCAACAAGTAAATAGTAGTTCTATTTTTCAATATGTATGGTCTTGGGCTATCAATAATGATTTTTCTTTAGAGTTCGGATATTTGATCGACCCACTTACTTCTATTTTGTTAATATTAATTACTACTGTTGGAATTCTGGTTCTTATTTATAGTGACAATTATATGTCTCATGATCAAGGTTATTTGAGATTTTTTGCTTATATGACCTTTTTCAATACTTCAATGCTGGGATTAGTTACTAGTTCTAATTTGATACAAATTTATATTTTTTGGGAATTGGTTGGAATGTGTTCTTATCTATTAATAGGTTTTTGGTTTACACGACCTATTGCAGCGAGTGCTTGTCAAAAAGCATTTGTAACTAATCGTGTAGGGGATTTTGGATTATTATTAGGAATTTTAGGTTTTTATTGGATAACGGGTAGTTTCGACTTTCGAGATTTGTTCGAAATAATTAATAACTTGATTTCTAATAATCAGATTAATTCTTTATTTGTTACATTGTGTGCCTTTCTATTATTTTCCGGTGCAATTGCTAAATCAGCACAATTCCCCCTTCATATATGGTTACCAGATGCCATGGAAGGACCTACTCCTATTTCGGCTCTCATCCATGCTGCTACTATGGTAGCAGCGGGAATTTTTCTTGTAGCTCGGCTTCTTCCTCTTTTCCTAATTATACCTTATATAATGAATCTAATAGCTTTGATCGGTATAATAACAGTACTTTTGGGG